ATAACTCCAAATACCCGGATTGGTTATAGTTCCTCCTGAAATACTCCAACCACCCCACGAATTGGTTATTCCTAAACGAGTCATGAAGGGTATAACAAACATACCTTGTCTCCACATTGGATCAAGAACGGGGTCAGAGGGATCAAAAACCGCTAATTCGTATAGAGCCATCGAACCGGCCCAACCCGAAACTAGAGCCGTATGCATTATATGGACAGAAAGCAATCGACCGGGATCATTCAATACGACAGTATGAACACGATACCAAGGTAAACCCATGGAAATACCCCTTTATCAAAGAAAAATAGACACTATGTAACTTTATCGCATTGGAATATACTATGTTATGTACTTTTCAGCGGATTCTGTATGAGAAAAGGTTACTATTTATTCTATTCCGTTGAAAATAACGGAAAAATTCTGTTCGTAAGAACAAAGAGAAGCAGATCTATTCTATACCCGATAAGTACCAATACGCAATGGGAGCATTGGTCCCATTTTGTGGGAACGAATGCATGGATACTTGTTTATTATTCGAACAGTCGATCCCTTCATTAAAATTTTGATTTATTCATTCTGTCTTTCTCTAAAAACCTTCCAATTTATGTATAAACTAGAATAAACAGAAAAAAATGATGAAGACAATAAACTGATTCTTACGTTTCCATATTAAAGTGAAGTATAGTACTTAATTTTTTTCTTTAATTTAATGCCTATTGGTGTTCCAAAAGTACCTTTTCGGAGTCCTGGAGAGGAAGATGCAGTTTGGGTTGACGTATAGTGCGACTTGTCAGACATATTGGGTCATATGGGATTTACCCGTTTTCTCCCCCGATTGAGATATCCTCTGTTTCGCCCAAGAAATATTGTATTGATTGAAGAATCAATCATTCGGAGCGTGAAGTGAAATTAGATCAATTTATATTGAGGATCAATATTATCAATTAGAAGAATTTATGGTTGACTTGGACTAATAAAATCAAGTATCCAGGCTCCGTTCAGAAAATACCAAATTGGTAATAGTAATATATGTACAATTACCACTTGTAGCATAGACGATTCTTAGTATTTAATTATAGGGGTGATCTCAAACTGCCATGCCAACCAGTATGATGAATACATCGAATAGTTTGGGGGAGGCATGAAACGAATTGAAAAAAGTCGTAGCAAAAAGAAATGGTACTGAGATCATTTGTCCTATATGTGCAAATAGAATTCGGGTAGATCTTTCCCCGGAGTAGAACATGAACCTAAAAGAATTGAAAGGACCCATTCAGGAACAAGAAAATGACATCGTGATTTGAATCTCGACGAAACAATACATCAATGAAGGTTAATTCAATAAAAATAAATAAGTTAAGTTCAGTAAATTCTTTTTTTTTTTAGGGAAGGGAGCGAAAACTCATATTTTTTTGAAAAATAGAAGAAAAACCCCTACATTTTCATTAGAAAAACAGAAATCTGTTAAAAAAAAAAGAGATAGGATTGGAATCGACACGTTGATTCTTTTTTTCGCAATTTTTTTGAACCGTATGCATCCAAAGGTGCACGTACGGTTCAAAAGGGATACAATTTTGTCCTAATCAACCGACTTTATCGAGAAAGATTACTTTTTTTAGGCCAAGAAGTTGATAGCGAGATCTCAAATCAACTTGTTGGTCTCATGGTATATCTCAGTATAGAAGATGATACTAAGGATCTTTATTTGTTTATAAACTCCCCCGGCGGATGGGTAATACCAGGAATAGCCATTTATGATACTATGCAATTTGTTTCGCCCGATGTACATACAATATGCATGGGATTAGCCGCTTCAATGGGATCTTTTATTCTGGTCGGAGGAGAAATTACCAAACGTCTAGCATTCCCTCACGCTTGGCGCCAATGAGTTTTTATTTGAAAAAAAAAAAAGAAGAAGACTATGCCTTCGCCATATCGAATGTGAATAATAGGTAATAATAGCATGGCACTTCGAGTTCGATATGAACAAACTATTATTGTTTTTCCTAACACGAGATTTTGTATCGAGATAGTAGTATGAAACAAAGGTTATTTCCGATTTGATTTTATTTATGTGTCGGGAGTACATTTTCAGCGTCACAAACCATTTTTCTTCCACACCAGAAGTCTCTTTCTGATATTTATGTTACGAAAGAAAGAGTGCGAAAATGAAAAAAAAAAAGATCATTTTTCCTTATTTGATCATATCAAAAAGAAACTTTGGGATTGCTAAATCGCAGACGAGATAAATATAGAAAGCAACAGAACCATCATAGTATTTTTTTACTCCTACAATACGAAAGGAAGGGTGGTAAATGGATCATTCAACGATCTGGATCGGATGGATTCTATTTTTTTCTTCGATAGAATAGAAAGGAAATTCCATTGCAGAGCCGTATGCAATGCACAAAAGATGCCTGTACGGCTGTTCAATTCTATTTGTTTTTTTTTTTTTTCTTCTTGTTTTTTTATCCCTTACTTTAGCCCAATCGTGCGAGATAGAAGAACCGTTCATGCATGATGTTATATCAAATATTATCAGGGTTATGATTCACCAGCCTGCTAGTTCTTTTTATGAGGCGCAAGCAGGCGAATTTATCCTGGAAGCGGAAGAACTACTGAAACTTCGTGAAACCCTCACAAAGGTTTATGTACAAAGAACGGGCAACCCTTTATGGGTTATATCCGAAGACATGGAAAGAGATGTTTTTATGTCAGCAACAGAAGCCCAAGCTCATGGAATTGTTGATCTTGTAGCGGTCGAAAATGAAAATACTGGGGATTCCGTGTAAATACATGATTCCGCTTCAAACCATAATTCGAATTTTCCGCGATTTTATATTGAATGGAAATAATTCATAATCATCAATCATCAGGTTAAGATCGATCTAAACCAACCTATTTTGTTATATATATTATGATATGCCGACAATTAAACAACTTATTAGAAACACAAGACAGCCAATAAGAAATATCACGAAATCTCCCGCGCTTCGAGGATGTCCTCAGCGTAGGGGAACATGTACTAGGGTGTATGTGCGACTCGTTTAGATCATGAGTTCGAACAAATGAAACAATTTTTCCAGTACCAATCACCAGTACCAATGAATAGGATAGATAGAGTGGAAAAAGCCATTTACTATCTAAAAAAAAAAAAAAAAATGAAGATCTATCATATACCTATATTTTTTGTGTATGAAGTTGAAATTTATGGTTTCCATTGGTGCAAATCCAATCACCTCAATTTGAGATGAGAAGCAATTCCCCATTGGTAGCATAGCAAATAGTTATCCATTAAGCGGAGGAAATAGTACTATAAGAAGTAAAAAGGTTATGTTCCTATTTTTGAAAGAACGGACTAACAAGGTCAGCTACCTAGCCAACTTTCATAATTAAATGCCGTCACTGTATGGATATCCTTTCTTGTGAAAAGAGCTATTACTGTATAATTGATTGGTAGAGCCAAGGAGAGTGAACTATACAAGTTCACAATAACATTTGATTAAATGAAAGAGGAGGCTCCGGTGTATAGAGAGGACCTCACCGTTTACGAAGTAACCATAGAAACGACGGAACCCACTATTTTTTTTTTTTTTCTTTTATTTATTTAATATCGCGAGAATTTCCTATTTCCAGGTAAAATACCTGGAAGAAATAAAAAATAGTGGTTGGGAAGGTCATAGTAGCAAAAGCCATTGGAATTTATATTTTATATATCGGAAAAATCCGTTTTGTTATTAATCAATCGGGGGATAAAAGGATGACTGAAAGAAGAGAAATCAATTAGTTATTCATTAAAGTTTAATTTGATTCAATGACCAGAGTTAAACGAGGATATATAGCTCGGAGACGTCGAACAAAAATTCGTTTATTTGCATCAACCTTTATAGGGGCTCATTCAAGGCTTACCCGAACCGCTACTCAACAGAAAATGAGAGCTTTGGTTTCCTCTCATCGAGATAGGGGCAGGCAAAAGAGGGACTTTCGTCGTTTGTGGATCACTCGGATAAATGCAGCAGTTCGTGAGAATGGGGTATTCTATAGTTATAGTAGATTAATACACAATCTGTACAAGAAGCAATTGCTTCTTAATCGTAAAATGCTTGCGCAAATAGCTATATCAAATAAGAATTGTCTTTACATGATTTCCAATAAGATTATCAAATAAAAGAGATTCCATTCTAAAGTCATATATAGGAATGCTTGAAACAGAATTGAATTCCCCGGAGAACGGCCTCCGGGAAGATAGAACAAAAATAAATTAAGAAATTTAGATAAGTAGTAGGAATGAATAAACATCTTTCAAAAAAAAGATTCCTTCTTTCCCTATTTTTTGTTTCTTATAACACAACAATCAAATCTGGATTTGAGGCTTTTTCGAACAAAACATCAATCTGAGCTTGAGTTCCAATTAGAGTTTTGAATCAATGGAAGAGTATATCTATTTATTTCTGGTTCTAGGACCAGTAGTTCTAGGGATCGACTCTGATCTCTCAAACTGTTTTTCATTATTAAGAAAAGGTAACAAAGATAAAATACGAGCTTGTTTTATAGCAATAGTAATTAATCGTTGTTGTTTCAAGGTCAATCTATTCACCCGTCTAGATAATATTTTTCCCTGTTCACTAATAAATCGACTAATTAAACTCATGTTTCTATAATCAATTCGATCCCCCGATTCAATTGGGGGAAAACGCCTACGAAAAGATCGCTTGGATTTACGAAAAGGTTGCTTGGATTTATCCATGGTTTATTCCTTATCTCTAAAATTCTATTTTTTTATTCATTTCAGATCCGACCGAAATAGGTTTTCTTTTTTTTTTGTATATTATATATATATATGTATATGTGGTAATGTTAAGTTCTTCCTTTTCCTGCTCCTTTGATTTGAAAGATCATACACACATGTTCCGTTCGATCTATTTCTTTATTTCCCCATGAATCGTATGCTTGTGACAATAGCGACAAAATTTTCTCAAGTCTAATCGACTGGGTGTATTGTGTCGATTCTTTTGAGTAATATATCTAGAAATGCCCGGCGATTCCTTATTGACACCATTTTGGATACAACTTGTACATTCCAAAATAACTCTAACTCGGACATCTTTACCCTTAGCCATGAACCTCCTTTGAATTTTTGTTTGATCGACTTAACTCTTCTATTTTCGACCCGAACCTAAGAAGACGAAAAGAACAAAAAAGAAAAAAAATCAATATCAAATATCAATAGAAGTTACTAACTAGAAATTCCATTTCTAAAGTTTTCGTTCTAATTATGTAATTCTAATTAATATTAATAGAATATTATTTATATAGTAATAATGTAAGTAATACAATTTTTTCTAACTATCAATTATTCGTATTCTAATCCCAGTATTTCATTTAAATATCTTTTTCTATGCTATGCTTTCGTGGAGCTTTTATTTACCTTACACTGGACCCTCTTTCCATTTCTGTTCTCCAAAATAGGATCTTAGATCCACCGGATTTTTGCTGAGGTTCAATACACTTTTTATTTTTCTTTCCTTCCTATCCTAAAGAACTGAAAAAAGGGGGGGGGGCGAAGTTTTAGTCACGTCGCGTAGAATTGTATCTCAAATTTTCTTCATTTTTTCGCATATCAATAACTAGAATGAAAAAAAAGGGAATGACAAAGCATCTGGGAATAAACGATTAATTTCTATCAATAGACCCGCTAAAGACCCAAACCATAGAGTAGTTAGCACAGGTGCTGTGGAAAGATATGTTTTTATATCTTGCATTGAAAATCCTCCTTCTTTATTGTAATACATATATGGTCAGATGCTGTAGTTCAAGATCATTTGTATTTTTTTGTACGGAATTCCTAACAAAAACGGATATGTATAATGAACAGTAGATGAGATTTTCCTATCCCTGTTCCTAAAAAAGGGGGATCCCCTTCTTCCTAAGCATTACCGATAAATATTCATTCTTTTTTTATACGTTAGGTTTCAGATGTATATAATTCTTTTATTATATGAAACCAAAAAGAAGAAATGACAAGAAAATTCTATATGGATAGAGGAGAAAATAACGATATGGAAAACAAGACATGGATTTTGTACAATGACACTGTACAACAATTTTAAAAAGGGATGTAGCGCAGCTTGGTAGCGCGTTTGTTTTGGGTACAAAATGTCACGGGTTCAAATCCTGTCATCCCTACCTATTACTTCTCCTATGGGCGGTAACGAGGGATTAATTGAGTGAGATCAATTAAATAAAATCGGACATAATCTTTCATTTTTGCATACCAATGTATGCAAGACGCATTGGGGGTACAAAAATGCAAAAATCCTTTTCTTTACAATCGTATCTCCTGGCATAAGAAAGCGCTCTTAGTTCAGTTCGGTAGAACGCGGGTCTCCAAAACCCGATGTCGTAGGTTCAAATCCTACAGAGCGTGATTCCGTTTATGTTATTTCGAATCACAATAAAAAAACTTACCAAAACGCAGTTGAATTGCAACTTGAATTTGACCTCCTGCAAGGAGGAGGTCAATCAAAAAAAAATGTTATTCAATCAAAGGTCCAACTGATCACCGCGTCTGTATTGTAAATATGCAGTTACAAATAATCCTGCTAAAGTAATAGGAATTAGACCTAAGACGATTCCAAATAGAAAAACTTCAATCATTTCGATTTGTTTGAGGAGATAAAAAGAAAGGTAAGATCTATCCCTAAATATTAATCTGAAAAATCCGCGAATCTCAATGACCAAGAATTAACAATTGACACGGGAAGGAGCCGTAGAATACCTGAAAGAGAAATATTTCTTTTTATGAATTTGTTCATTCAATTCATTTCAAATAAGTCGTATCTTGTTCAAACCAATTAATAGAGCTGGGGTTATAGTTGAAGCAGCCAATAGAAAACCGAAATAACTAGTTATAGTAGGCATGAAAGAGCTAAATTAGATATCTTCTTTTGCTACATATGTTGATAAAACACTTACCTAAGTTTCAATTTTTTCAGATACGACGGTAAGAAAAAATCAATTGACAGAATTAGTTTAGTTCTAATTGAAAGTTCTTGATTCATCAGTCATTATAGATAGTACTAAAAAAAAAAAAATAGAATTCCAAATTACATAGGTAAAAAAAATTAATTTATCCGCTTATTTAAGTAATTTTTGAATATTTGGAATAAAAGAATTGGATTTGAAAATAACTTCCATTTTGATCATTTCTTTTTCAATAGAATCTAGTCCATTTTGGAGAAAACGGCTTGATACCAACTTTTAATGAATTTTCTATTTTTTAATTTTATACTTATTTTAAACCATCGGATTCAGTTCAGTACAGTAATAGGTTGGTTAATTGCCCATAATATCTCAAATCAGAAGAAAAAAAGTGTCCCACGATCCATCGAAAAAACCTTTATTTTCATTTTTGATTTCGGGTCTAACTCGATTCGAAGAAGAGCAACTTCCCTTTTATCCTTTTAGGTTCTATTCTGTTTTTCCATATCAAGGGGTTCC